GAATCCAATTCTGATGAAAAAATTAAAATTAAAAAATGAAATAGAAAAGATACAAAATCAAAAAATAAATATCACTAAAGGTGGGTCGTAAACCTTATTAGATACCAGAGTCAATGGTATCTAATAAGTTTTACCTACTATTGGATTTGAACCAATGACTCCCGCCGTATGAAAGCAGTACTCTAACCACTGAGTTAAGTAGGTCATTTATCATCCCAAAGAGAACCAAATGAAACCCATCCTGTCGATGGATTATAAATATCATATTACTTATAAGCAATACTAATCTAAGGAATACCACTCAAAGAGATCAAAGATTGTTGATGTTGGATCATGGAATATTTATCTTGACAAGAATTTATCTACATGATAAAATATGTATCACAAGCACTAAGAGCACTAAGGGCTATAGCTCAGTTGGTAGAGCAACTCGTTTACACGCGCGCCAATGTTTTTCAAGGGAGTTCATCATACAATCAGAAAAATTGATCTTGTTGAGAAATCGATGTCTTACTCCATAACTTTGAGGGAACCATAGCCTGACAAAGGGTTCGGTCCAATTTGGACGCCCATTTAGGAGGTGCCAAACAGACCCCATCATTGATTTGAGATCTTGATAAGGTGAATACCCAGTCTATTCAATGCTAGGCATAATGAGTATAAGGACCTCAAAAAAATCTCTTTTCGTCATATGAACTTTAAGGTGTATGAAGTTTCATATTTGATTTTTTAAGCAGAACGATAGAGACTTCATTTAACTTAGGTTGATCTAGGCCAGAGACAGACCTACGTCAAGATAATCCCACCTTTGAAACACTTTGGTAATGCTCCCAAATAATGAATCAGAGCACATGGAGCCATTTCCTTATCTTTTTTTCTGTCAAGAAAAAAAATGGCAGACTAACTGATATAAATATCAGTTAATGAAAGAGCCCAATGCAAAAAAAATGCATGTTGGGTTTTTGAAACAGTTCAGATCATTTTAATAATAATAAGTTTGATCTGTTTTACCGAGAAGGTCTACGGTTCGAGTCCGTATAGCCCTATAAAAATGTAAAAATGAAAAATGCAAAAAAAAATTGTATAATTTTCATTTCTTCATTATTATTTCTTGCTTGTAACTAAGTGAAATCCAATTATTCCTATAAGTTTACTCACGGCAATCGTTTAAGCAGATGAAAGAAAAAACGCATATCAATGGATCCAATCGATATTGATTTTTTCAATTGCAGATAAACAAACCAACCTTTCGTCATTAATCTTCGGAGGCGAATTACATATTCATATCCACAATAAAAGAATTTGTGAGACTCCCTTTCTTTTGATATCCCCAATCTTATTGAATTTTGGAAGTCAAATCATTTCACGGGCCTGGTGAAATGAAAAACTACGAAGAGGAATTCACATGGATTTAGGAAGGGCCTGCTGTATTTGTGTACAAGCTAAAGTTTTTTGAAAAACGAATATCTTTGGTCACTTTCATTGTCAAATAGGCTTTTCCTTCGTATACCTTACTTACCTCGACCTAGCGAAGCACAACACAAAAAAGATAGTCTTCTTTTTCTGTATTCAACCAAGAAAAACCCCTCCACCTGGATTCGAATCCTAATACTATTATTAAATAATAATAAAATAATAATAAAAGGAATATATCAACACAGGATCTTCTAAATCTTGAGATGGAAATTCCTATACATTCTCTTCTATTTGATTACTTGTTCTATTCTAAATCACTAAGAAAAAAAAAAAATGAAAATAAAGACCTCCTGATTCTATTTATATAAAAAAATAGAAATCTTTAAAGAATTTCTAATTAAAGAAGAAATAAGATAAGTAATTAATTTAGAATTCCCCGTCTTTAGAGAAAAAAACAAGAGAAACAGGAGAATTTGTATAAGAGTAATATATAGTTAGAAGGTTCTACTAACTAAATAAAATGGAAATAAGTATAATGGAAATAAAATCGGATTCCAAGTCGATGAATCTTGCAATGAGATATGCCCTACAATAAACCAATAAACAAAGCAAACTAGGCGGTTCGACCAAAATGAATTCTTGTTTTGACTAAATAGTTCTAAATAGTTATGGATGACTTGACAATTCCAATTCGAATCGACCAATAGAATCCGGTATATTTTCCACGTTCATAGGGGTGCGTTTATGTTTCTGCTTTACGAATATGATTTTTTTTGGGCATTTCTAATAATATCCATCCTTGTTCCTATTTTGGCATTTTTCATTTCCGGAGTGTTAGCCCCGATTAGCAAAGGGCCGGAGAAACTTTCTACTTATGAGTCGGGTATAGAACCAATGGGCGATGCTTGGTTACAATTTAGAATCCGGTATTATATGTTTGCTCTAGTTTTTGTTGTTTTTGATGTTGAAACGGTTTTTCTTTATCCATGGGCAATGAGTTTTGACGTATTGGGTGTATCTGTATTTATAGAAGCTTTCATTTTCGTGCTTATCTTAATTATTGGTTTAGTTTATGCATGGCGAA